AGCAAGGATTCATATTTGTTTGATTCTGTTAGTAATAATGGAAAAATTCTCTTCGTAGGAACAAAGAGAAGCAGATTTATTCTATACTCGATAAGTACCAATACGCAATGGGGAGGTTGATACCGTTTTCTATGAGTGAATACGTCCATACTTGTTCATCATTAGAAGGGCCTATTCGTAAGAATTTTCCCTTATTTATTCTGTCTTTCTTTATGAATTTTTCGAATCTGTGGATAAAATACGATAAACGACAATAGTAGAAAGACAATAAACCGATTGTTATGTTTCCACATCAAAGTGAAATCTAGTACTTAATTTTTCTTTTATGCCTGTAGGTGTTCCAAAAATACCCTTTCAAATTTCTGGAGACGAAGAAGCGTCTTGGGTTGACGTATACAACGGACTTTATCGAAGGGGATTCCTTTTTATAGTCCAAGAGATTGATACCGAACTCTCAAATCAAATTGTAGGTCTTATGGTATTTCTCAGTTTGGAGGGTGAGGTAAACGATCTGTATTTCTTTATATCCTCTCTCGGCGGATCCATGGTAGATGGATTCGCTATTTTTGATATGCTGGTATATTTGCCACCAACGATGCATACATTGAGTATCGGAGAATGCGCCTCAATGGCATCTTTGATCGTGGCCGGAGGAACATTTACCCAACGTATAGCATTCCCTCACAGTAGGATAATGATCCATCAACCTAATACTTTTCCTTTTGAGACACCAACGGGAGAAACTTTCCTCGAAATAAAGGAATTCTGTCGCCTGCGTGCGTTGGTCGGAGAGGCTTATGCAAAAATAACGGGCCAACCCCTTTGGGTTGTAGAGATAGACCTGGAAAGAGATATTTTTATGTCAGCACAAGAAGCCAAAGATTATGGAATTGTTGATCTTGTAGCGAGTGGCAAGCTTGAATTTCGTCAAAACCCGAGTGTGCGCAAGCGGCCATTTGAGATTTTCCCTTCTTAACCAAGTTTAATAGAATATTAAATAAAAGAAAACAAGCCATTCATAATCATCTGGTTAGGATCGATCTAAACCAGCCCATTATGTATACGATTCAACATGCCAACTATTAAACAACTTATTAGAAATACAAGACAGCCAATCAGAAATGTCACAAAAGCCCCCGCTCTTCGGGGATGCCCTCAGCGTCGAGGAACATGTACTAGGGTGTATGTGCGACTCGTTCAGATCATGAGCTGGGACAAAAGAAAGAAACCCAATTTTCCAGTATCAATGATCCATCCCGATGAATAGGATAGAATGTAAAAGTGAACTCCATTCACTATCTCAAAATAAGAAAATCTATCATATCCCTTATTGTGTATGAAATTTATGGTTTCCATTGGTGCAAACCCAATCACCTCAATTTAAGATGAGAAGCAATTCTCCATTGGTAGAAAATGGTTATCCATTAAGCGGAGGAAATCTTAGTTAAAAAAAAGAAAGATTATGCCCCTTGCAAGAACGGACTAATAGGGTCAGCTACCCAGCCAACCTTCATAATAAAATACCGTTACTGTATAGGTAGATCTCGTTGTGAAAGACCTATTACTGGCTAATTCATGGGTAGAGCCAAAGAATGGGAACTATACAAGTTCCCAATAAGATGGATTAAATTGAAATTTAAATAATTTAAATAAAGGCTCCGGTGTATAGAGAAGACCTCACCGTTTAAGAAGTAACCATAGAAACGATGGAATCCACTATTTCTTTATCTATTTCTTTTTTATTGATTCTATTTTTGATACCTAATAGAATACAACTTCCTATTTCGAAGTGAAATGCCTAGAAAAAAGAAAAAATTGTGGTCGGGAAGGTTAGAGTAGCCAAAGCCATTGGAATTTTTAGTTTATACATTGGAAAAACCTGTTTTGTTATTAATAGACTAGAAAAGGGACAAAGAATAACTGAAAGAGGGGAAATGAATTCGTTATTCGCCAAAGTTTCATTTATTCAATGACCAGAACTAAACGGGGATCTATAGCTCGGAGACGTAGAACAAAAGTGCGTTCCTTTGTATCAAGCTTTCAAGGGGCTCATTCAAGACTTACTCGAACAATGAGTCAACAGAAAATAAGAGCTTTGGATTCAGCACATCGGGATAGGGATAGGCAAAAGAGAAACTTTCGTCGTTTGTGGATTACTCGAATAAACGCAGTAATGCGCGAAAGGGGGGTATCCTATAGTTATAGTAGATTAATACACGATCTGTACAAGAGACAGTTGCTTCTTAATCGTAAAATACTTGCACAAATAGCTATATCAAATAGGAATTCCATTTCTATTATTTCCAACGAGATCGTAAAAGAAGTCGATTGGAAAGAATCCGCAGGAATAATTTAAATGGAGTTCCCCGGAGAATGAACTCCGGGAAGGTAGAGTCAAAATGGATAATTGATAGAATATGATAAAATATGAAAAAGTAGTTAAAATGAATGAACACATTCAATAAAAAAAAGATTTACTCTTTGCCGATTCTTTTTTTTTTCTTAAGACACGATAATGAAATCTAGATTTTGGGATTTTTAGAGCAAAACCTCAATCTTCGGTTGAGTTCGGATTGGAATTTTGATTCAAGTAAAGAAAGAGTAAACCTATTTCTTTCTTGCTCTAAGACTCGTAGGTCTAGCGGTCGACTCGCCCATTTTCATTTCACGACATTCCGTATTTTTTATTTTAAACGGTTTATCATTAAGCTGTTTCTATTTCTTATTTTTTTTTTGATTATGCTGTATCTTTTTAAATTGGCCGGAAAAGCCTTTATCTCGGCTGGAAAGGCCGTTCTCGCTGTTACTAACGCGATTCCATTTTGTTCTTGAATCAATTTTTCAAATACTTCTCTTTATTGATAATTTTTTTATCTTTCGGATGAAATTTATTCTTAAGGCGTTTCTTTCGCTTATTAAATTTTTTGTTAATTGGTTTCGCTTTTGTCTTAAATAGTTTCCTATTATTAAGAAAGGGTAACGAAGATAAAATACGAGCTTGTTTTATAGCAAGAGTAATTAATCGTTGTTGTTTCAAGGTTAATCTTTTCACCCGTCGAGCTAATATTTTTCCTTGGTCACTAATAAATCGACTAATTAAACTCATGTTTCTATACTCAATTTGATCCCCCGGTTGGATTGGGGGTAAACGCCTACGAAAAGGTCGCTTGGATTTCCGAAAGGGTCGCTTGGATTTCCGAAAGGGTCGCTTGGATTTCAGAAAGGGTCGCTTGGATTTATCCATGGTTTGTTTAGTTTATTCCTTATCCCCAAAATCCTATCTCAGTCGAATCTAAAATAAAATGAATTTTAGAATAGAATAAAGAAATAGGATTTGGTTTATTTATTTATTTATTTATATTTATATATGTTATATATATAATGTGATTTTCCCTTTCCTTGAAGGGGTGACACGCAAGTGCTTGGTTCGATCTATTTCTTTATCTCCCCATGAATCGTATGTTTGTAACAATAGGGACAGAATTTTCTCAATTCCAATCGATTGGGCGTATTGTGCTGGTTCTTTTGAGTCATATATCTGGAAATGCCCGTTGATACCTTATCAACATTAACACCATTTCGAACACAACTGGTACATTCCAAAATAACCGTTATTCGGACATCTTTACTCTTAGCCATGAACCTCCCTTGGATTTTTGATTGACTCAACGCTTCTATTTTCGATCCGAAACGAAGAAGAAGAAAGGAAAAAATAGAAGTGACTAACTTGAAATTCAATTCTGAAAAATTTCGCTGCAATCAATATAGTAAATAATATACAACTATTGAAAAACTATATTTCAAATCACAGTACAATATTTCATTTAAGTATCTAGTATTTCACTAGTACAAGATTTCATTTAAGTATCTTCTATAATACTCTTGCCCTAGACCCACTTTATTTTTTATTCTACCTCTATTCCTCTATTATTAATTAATTTAATTCGAACTTGAATCCGAGTCTCGCAGTTGGCGAATCCACTTTTATTCTTTCTCTTTTTTCCCTTATTCTAAACAAAATAAAAAGGGAAAAAAGAGAAAAGAGGGATTAATCACAGATATTTAATTCTAGCTCGAATCTTCGTTATTCTTTCCCATGTCAATAACTAGAATGAAAAAAAGGGGAATGTCAACGCATCCGGGAAAAAACGATTAATCTCTATCAATAGACCTGCTAAAGACCCGAACCATAAAGTACTTAGTACCGGTGCTGCGGAGAGATATGTTTTTAGATCTCGCATTGAACAACCTCCTTCTTTTATAGGAATACATATTTGATTGGAATACATAATAGTAATACATATATGATCAGATGCATATGAAGTTAAGGACCACTTATAGTTGTACATGGAATTCCTAATTCAAATCGAAAGGTACAAGGGTCCGGTGAATAAGATTTTCTTTTTCTTAAAACCGAAAAAAATGTGTCCCCGAGCATTCCCGAAAAAGACTCCTTTATTTTTACGACGAATTCCGTTCCGTATTTCATATGTATATAAGTCTTTTACTATATAATTATTATAGAATCAATATTCTCTTTTTTTATATATTACTTTTATCTTTTTTTTATATATTACTTTTATATATATTCCATTTTTAATTAAATGAGACCAAAAAGACGAAATGGCCCGAGAAATTGTATATAGCAATTGGGGAAATAACGATGTGGAAAACAAGACAGGAATTCTCTACAATGACATTGTAGGCCAATTGAAGGGATGTGGCGCAGCTTGGTAGCGCGTTTGTTTTGGGTACAAAATGTCACAGGTTCAAATCCTGTCATCCCTACCTATTACTGCTCCTTTGAGCAGTAAAGAGGGATTAATTGAGATCGATTCAAGTTGGGCATCTCTAATCTTTTCTTTCATGTTTATCATACTATATAGTATATGCATACTAGATCTATTGGGGTTACAAAAAAAATCCTTTCGTTACAGTCTTCTCTTTTCTGATAAGAAAGCGCTCTTAGTTCAGTTCGGTAGAACGCGGGTCTCCAAAAC